TTGGGCAGATTTAGCAACAGAACCACAAACTAACAATAGGGCACACAAAGTAACAAAAAAAACATTAACGTCATTATTATAAATCAAGTTATTGAATATTTGAAACAAATCCCGAAATTCCAAACTACCCGTTATCCAATAAAGACCCAAAATTCCTAATAATAAACCAAAATCCCCGATACGATTAGTTACAAACGCCTTTTGACAAGCATTTGCTGCAATAGGACGTGTGAACCAAAAACCAATTAATAGATAAGAACACATTCCAACCAATTCCCAAAAAATATAAATTTGTATCAAATTAGAACTAGTAACTAATCCCAACATTGAAGTATTAAAAAAACTCATATAAGCAAAAAATCTCAAATATCCTTGATCATGAGACATATAATTATCACTATAAATAAGAACCAAAATGCCAACAGTAGTGATTAATATTAACATAACAGAGGTAAGTGAATCGATCAAGTAACCAAACTCTAAAGAAAGATCATTATTTATAGTCCAAGACCACACATATTGATAGATAGAACTCTTATTGTTATTGATTTGATCAATCGACAGATCGACCGAAAAGAGCATAACTATACCTAACAAAAAAATACTCGGAAAAGCCCACACACGGCGAAGATTTTTTGTTGCGCTGGGAAAAAGTAGAAGTACCACCCCTATCAACATAGGAACTGGAAGTGGAATAAAAGGTATGATCCATGAAGGTTGATGTGTATATTCCATACAAAAAAAAGAAAAAAATAGGATTTGTAATGAGTTTTGTTTCTTATTCGCCGGTTTTATCTCTTTTGTAAAGGGTTCAGTTAATAAAAAAGAGTGAACAACGTGAACATATAAATATTATTTTATAGTCTTCTGAATCTTTGCACAAAACTTCCAATATTGAAAAGTAAAAATGTAAAAAGGGTCCAAAAAAAAAAATTCCTAGTGAAAAATTGACTTTTTTTTTAGTAATATTTTTTACTATTAATAAAAAGAAAATAACTAATAAAATCTTTATTAAAATTCTCATAAAAACAAAATTTGTCAAATAAGAATTTCATTTTTTATTTTACAATTATACAAATATTCTTTTCTATAGAGCGCGTATCAAAAATTGTACCAAAACTTAGAACATTCGTTTATTTTTATATGTATAAAATTGGATTATATGACATAACTCAATCAAATAAGAATTTTTGTCTTTTATTTATATTCAGAAGCATTCGTTTAGTTTCGAACTATTTTATTTTTTACATTACAATACAACTATGTTTGGCAAAATTTGTAAAAAAGTGTTATAGTTTATAATATTCAATGTTTTACTTTAGATAGAAAAAAAAAAGGGGGATAAGATATATGGCTAATTAATCAAAGAACAATAAGTTTTCATTTACAGAAATAAAGAGGATATGTCTTTCACATGACCTGTAGCAATGGAAAAAAAAAAATATATTAGTTGGATGGCAGTTCCAAAGAAACGCACTTCTAGATCAAAAAAAAAAATCCGTAAAAACGTTTGGAAAAAGCGAGGATATTGGACAGCATTGAAAGCTTTTTCATTAGCACAATCAATTTATACAGGGAATTCAAAAAGTTTTTTTGTATAACAAATACAAACGTTGGAATAATCTAAATTAGCTGGATTCAAGGAATATTCTCTAATATTGAATTACTTTTTTTTTTTAATAAAGATTTTTTTATATTTAATAAATCCATTTTTCATTAATAAATTCAATGAAAAATGGATTTATTAACTCAGATATTTTTATTAACTCATATATATCTATTTTAGAATAAGAAAAAAAAAACATCCTTTGAATGTAATACTAAATTGGTGAAAATAGATATATAATTAATTAAATAAAAAAAAAAAAATGAAAAATAAGAATTAAGAATATATATAAAATATATATAAAGAATAAATAAAAAGAATATAATAATATAATAAATTATTCATTAAAAAATAATTCATTAAAAACTACAAAAGATAAAATTTTTTGTTCCATTTCCAGATTCAAGTCAGAATTATCTAATTCCAACAATGCTTGTTTTTGAAAACAGAGAATAAACTAAAAAAAACCATTCCTCGTTGTTAAATACTAAAACAGAAACTCGAAACAAAAAAAAAAAAACGACAATAAGAATTCGTATTGAAATTGAATCATTCTAAAATCAAATAGAATATATTTCATTTCTAAATATTTATATAATATTTATATATATATATTATTATTTATATATTTCTATCTAAATTCTATATTTAGATAGAAATATATTTAATTTAAATAGAATCAAAAATATTAGAAAAAAGATAATAATAATCTAATCCATTTTCTTATAAATTTATTCAATTCAAATAATTATAATAGAAGTCCTTGCATTCTTTAATGTTTATTTTTTTATAAAAATATAAACATTTTTTTTTTTATCGATTCTTTCAATCTCGACGATTGAGAAAAAATCGGTTATTATGATTTCGAGTAAGCCGCTATGGTGAAATTGGTAGACACGCTGCTCTTAGGAAGCAGTGCTAGAGCATCTCGGTTCGAGTCCGAGTGGCGGCATGGCATCTTATCTTCTAAAAGAGTAAGTCCTATAATGAATTAAATTTCCGATTTCTCGTTCTAGTATTAGTATTCAGACACTCTTTTTCATTTTTTTTTTTATGATACTTTCAACTTTAGAGCATATATTAACTCATATATCGTTTTCGGTCGTATCAATTTTAATTTCAACTCATTTGATAACCTTATTAGTCAATGAAATCTTAGGATTATATGATTCGTCCAAAAAGGGTATGATAATAACCTTTTTCTGTATAACGGGATTGTTAATTACTCGCTGGATTTTTTCGGGCCATTTACCATTTAGTGATTTATATGAATCATTAATCTTCCTTTCCTGGGGTTTTTCCATTTTTCATATGATTTTATGTTTAAAAAAAAAGAAAAACGATTTAAGTACAATAATCGCACCAAGTGTTATTTTTACCCAAGGCTTTGCTACTTCGGGTATTTTAACCCAAATGCATCAATCGGCAATATTAGTACCCGCTTTACAATCTCATTGGTTAATGATGCACGTAAGTATGATGATATTTGGCTATGCAGCTCTTTTATGTGGATCGTTATTATCAGTAGCCATTTTAATTATTACATTTCGAGAAGTCATACAAATTTTTGGTAAAAGCAATGATTTGTATTTATTAAATCAATCATTTTCTTTTGCTGAGATCAAATACATGAATATGAATGAAAGAAACAATGTTTTAGAAAAAACTTATTTTTCTTCTTCTAGAAATTATTACAGGTCTCAGTTTATTCAACAATTGGATCGTTGGAGTTATCGTATTATTAGTCTGGGTTTTCTCTTTTTAACGATAGGTATTCTTTCAGGAGCAGTATGGGCTAATGAGGCATGGGGGTCATATTGGAATTGGGATCCAAAGGAAACTTGGGCCTTTATTACTTGGACCATATTTGCGATTTATTTACATACTAGAAAAAATAAGAAATTGGAAGGTGTAAATTCTTCAATAGCGGCCTCTCTGGGCTTTTTTATAATTTGGATATGTTATTTGGGGATCAATCTATTAGGTATAGGATTACACAGTTATGGTTCATTTCCATCGAATTGAATTAATCCATCTAATAGAATTAAAGTGAGTAAAGGACCTGACAAATAAATAAAGCATATATATAAGAAATTTTATTATTATATATAAGAAATTTGATTATAGATATATGAATCTATAAATAGAAAAATCAATATCGAAATATACGAAAACTTCGAATAAAAGAAATCGTCGAGAACCCTTTAAATCAAGTAATGTAATGATTCAAGGGGTTCTCACAAACAATAAACATATTCGATTACATTTTTTCTTATTATGGTTTTTTTTTTCTTTTTTTTGGGGGGGGTTTTATTCATTTATTCACGAGAAAACTTTTTAGAAAAAAGTCGATAGAATGGCTTCAACCTTGTCAACCGAGAATGATAAAATGAAATCTGGATAAATACCAATACCTATTACGGGTATAAGGATAGAAATCGAAATAAATAATTCTCGCGGCCCAGAATCCCAAAAATACGAGTTTGGTGTATTAAAAAGCTTGTATCCATAGAACATCTGCCGTAACATGGATAATGAATAAATAGGAGTTAATATTATTCCAATTGCTGTTACAAAAGTGATTAGTATTTTTGTCATTAAAAGAAATTTTTGGCTGGTAATTATTCCCCAAAAAACTATCAATTCTGCAACAAAACCGCTCATGCCCGGCAATGCAAGGGAAGCCATCGATAAGATACTGAAAACCGTGAATATTTTTGGCATTGGAATAGCCATTCCGCCCATTTCGTCAAGATAAAGAAGACGTAGTCTATCATAACTAGTTCCCGCCAAGAAAAAAAGCGCAGCGCCAATAAATCCATGAGATATTATTTGTAAAATGGCCCCATTGAGCCCCGTATCGCTTATGGAACCAATTCCAATAATTATGAAACCCATATGAGATACCGAGGAATAAGCTATTCTTTTTTTTAAATTACGTTGACCAAAAGATGTTGAAGCTGCATAGATTATTTGAATTGAACCTAATATCATTAACCAAGGGGAAAATATAGAATGAGCGTGGGGTAATAATTCCATATTAATTCGAACCAATCCATACGCTCCCATTTTTAATAAGATTCCGGCTAAAAGCATACAAGTGCTGTAATGTGCCTCTCCGTGGGTGTCTGGTAACCATGTATGTAAGGGTATAATCGGCAATTTGACAGCAAAAGTAAAAAGAAATCCCATATAGAATATTAGTTCGAGCGCCGCGGGATACGATTGATTAGTTAATGTTTCCAAATTGAATGTCGGTTCATTAGAAGCATAGAAACCGATACCTAGAATTCCCATTAATAAAAAAACAGAACTTCCCGCAGTGTATAAAATAAACTTTGTAGCGGAATACAAACGTTTTTTCCCCCCCCACATGGATAAAAGTATATAAACCGGAATTAATTCTAATTCCCACATGATGAAAAAAAGTAAAATGTCTCGAGAAGAAAATGGTCCTATTTGACCGCTATACATTGCTAACATCAGGAAATGGAATAATCGTGATTCTCGAGTAACTGGCTGAGCCGCTAAAGTAGCTATAGTGGTAATAAATCCCGTCAGTAAAATGGGTCCTATAGAGAGTCCATCTATTCCGATTCTCCAGTAAAAATTAAAAAAATTGATCCATTTATAATTTTCCGTAAGTTGGATTAATGGATCAGCCAATTGGAAATGATAACAAAATGCATAGGTTGTTAGAAGGAGATCGATTAAGCATATACAAATCGTATACCACTTAATTACCTTATTTCCTCGATGAGGAAATAAGAAGATTAAGGAACCTCCGGCTATAGGCAAAAGTACAACTATTGTTAACCAAGGAAACGAATTCGTGATAAAAATAAGATACACTTGGACCAGAAAAACCCGCGCTCAAAACAGAAGAATATTAATATTCTTCTGTTTTGAGCGCGGGTTTTTGCCAGTAAAAAAACGTATTGTATTCTCGTGGTGTTTATTTTTTGAAAGGTATCAATAAGCTAGACCCATGCTTCGAGTTGTTTCATGCCATAAATAAACTCGAACACTTAAGAAATCCGTCGGACAGGCGGATTCACACCTCTTACAACCAACACAGTCCTCTGTTCTTGGGGCAGAAGCAATTTGCTTAGCTTTACACCCATCCCAAGGTATCATTTCTAATACATCTGTGGGGCAGGCTCGTACACATTGAGTACATCCTATACATGTATCATAAATCTTTACTGAATGTGACATTGGATCTAGAGTTTTTTTTTATTTTAACATCAAAAATGGAAAAGTTTCGATCTAGTAAACTCGTAAATGAATCATATATTTAGACACCAGATGAATCAACGATTTACCAGAATAGAATTTTGAAACTTAACTTAAAAAAATCGACTTCCGGGTCAATTCATAAGAGGAGAAGAGGACCAAGATACTTTGATTTCTTACGTTTTTGCAAACATGCAAATCAAAATTGATGAATATTACACTATTCTAAATTAGAATTATTAGTATAATTTTATTAATAATGATTAATACTATTTATTCAACAAATTAGATTGATTGATACGAGTTGATTTTCTGTTACGATAAATTGAAGAAACAATAGCCAGTCCGATAGCTGCTTCAGCGGCTGCAATAGCAATAACAAAAATAGAAAAAATATTTCCTTTTAATTGGCGACTATCAAAGAAATCAGAAAAGGTTACGAAATTGATATTCACTGCATTCAGTATAAGTTCAAGACACATAAGGGCTCTAACCATATTTCGGCTCGTAATCAATCCATAGATACCAATAGAAAATAAATAGGCACTCAAAACAAGTACATGTTCGAGCATCATTAACCAACTCCTTATCAATTTTTATTCAGTTTAATATAGTATGAACAATAATTCAACGGATTCAATTGACTAAAGAATATAACAAGTCTGGAACAAAAGAATATATTGCCAAAAAAATTATTTTCTATATAAACACTTTTTTTTTTACATTCACATAGAATTCAACAGAAAAAAATGGGAAAAAAAATTCTATTTTTTTTATTGCTAGTTCGAAAGATTTCTTATTGGCGAGCCACGACAATTGCACCTATCAAAGCAGCTAAGAGAATTATGGAAATTAGTTCAAATGGAAGAAAAAAATCTGTTGATAAATGAATTCCAATTTGTTGACTAGTACTTATCAAATCTTGCTCTATAATCTGATTTGATCTTGTAGTCCAAATAATCCCGTACCATGATGTATCTGGGATAGTAGTTATTAGTGAAATAAGAATACTTGTACAAACCATCAAAGTAATTCCACCCCCAACGGTCAAAAGATGAGAATCTTGGTAATATTCCGAACCATTCATGAACATCACAGCAAATAGGATTAAAACGTTTATAGCTCCCACGTAAATAAGTAGTTGTGCGGCAGCTACAAAATGGGAATTTGATAAAATGTAGAATAAAGATATACAACCAAGAACCAGTCCCAAGGAAAAAGCAGAAAAAATGGGATTGGTAAAAAATACTACTCCTAGACTTCCTAATACAAGACCTGATCCCAAAAAGACTAAAAGAAAATCATGTAGTGGTTCAGGCAAATCCATTATATGTAAAAAAAGAGATAAATAAATCGAGATTTCATGACTTTAATTGATATGACCAGGGAATATTTGGATATACGAGATTTCTCTCCGCATTTAATTTAATCCTAACAACTGGGAATTGATATGGGTATCGGTTATAGGCCAAATGTCCTTCTATTCGTTATATGAAAGAATAGATCGAAACTATAAGTATAACTATATGATATGTATTCTATATTTATATCTAAAAAATATAACTATACATATTCTATATTTATAGAATTATAGAATTTCTCTATATATAATATAAAATAATATAAATATAGAATATAAAATAATATAATAGAATATAAAATAATATAAAATATTTCCAATCGAATTTCGATTTTCTAAGAGAATATAGAATAGTTTTTCTATTTTTAGAGAACATTTTTTCTAAATTTATATTTATATATATAATAAATAGATATGAAATATAGAAAGAATCAGATTTGTTTGATTAGAATCAGATTTTTTTTATATATATATTTCTTTTATATATATATAAATTCTATACCTAATATATTTATAATTAATATATATAATTTTATAATATATATAATATTATATAAAATTTTACATAATTAAATTCTAATTATTTTAATTTTTTGAATTAAAATTCAATTCTATATATTATAATATCTTATTATTATAGTAAATAATACTAAGTAAATAATACTAAATCAATTTTAATAAAAAATTTTTGATTATATTAGACTTTTTTTAGAATATTTTTTTTTTAATTAAAAAAAAAAGACTAATATAATAAATAAACAAAGAAAAAATTTGGATTATATATTTTTTTTTTCTATTTGGATTGTTCGTATTGTATAATCATCAATTACTGACATTGGTAAACGACCCAAAGCAATTTGATTATAATTCAATTCATGACGATCATAAGTCGAAAGTTCATATTCTTCAGTCATTGATAAACAATTTGTTGGACAATACTCAACACAGTTCCCGCAAAATATACAAATTCCGAAATCAATACTGTAATTAAACAATCGTTTCTTTCGAATATCCGTTTCCAGTTTCCAATCAACAACGGGTAGATCTATAGGACATACACGAACACATACTTCACAAGCAATGCATTTATCAAATTCAAAATGGATTCGACCGCGGCAACGTTCCGATGTAATTAATTTTTCATAAGGATATTGAATAGTTACGGGTAAACGATTTGCGTGGGATAAGGTAATCATGAAACTTTGACCAATGTACCTTGCAGCTCGGACTGTTTGTTGACCATAATTCATGAACCCAGTTACCATAAGGAACATATCGTGAATATCTATGAATATTTGTGTTTTGTTTCTTTCTCTTGTTTGACACAAGTTACAAATATAGAGTATCAATCTTTTACAGTGAAAACAGTTGAGACGAAGTTGTTAATAATAGATTACCGAGAGAAATAGGTAAAAGAAACTTCCATCCAAGATTTAATAATTGGTCCATTCTTAGCCTAGGCAAAGTCCATCTTGTTGTGATAGAAAGGAACAAGAACAAATAAGTTTTAGCTAATGTAATAAAGATATCAATTGTAGTTCCAAAAACCCCATATGCTTTTTTTATCTCAAAAAACTCAGAAACTAATATGTACGGAACAGGGATATTTGAACCGCCCAAGTAAAGAACTGTTACAAATAATGAAGAAATTAATAGGTTTAAATAAGAAGCAACATAAAATAAACCAAATCTTATACCTGAATATTCCGTTTGATAACCCGCTACTAATTCTTCTTCCGCTTCTGGTAAATCAAAAGGTAATCTTTCGCATTCTGCTAGGGAAGAAAGTAGAAAAACTATGAAACCTATAGGTTGACGCCACAAATTCCATCCCCAAAAATCATATTTTGATTGTGCATCAACTATATCAACTGTACTTAAACTGTTAGATAATCCTAGTCGGTGATAACATTACTGTCTCATCGCTATTACAGAACCGTACATGAGATTTTCACCTCATACGGCTCCTCGAAAGTCTTAAATAAATATAAGGACCAGGCCGATTGTTTATCTTTTGCTATATCCCTAAGATGGATAAGATTCCAATTTATCGGACGGTTCTTAATTAGACCAATTGAATTCTGTCTGTTCTAATTTAGAATTTTATAATAAAGATAAAAAAATGCATTTTTTATAAAAGATACAAAAGGCACTTCTGAATTTATCTTATCCCTAAAAAAAATCTAATTTTTTAAGTAATAACTTTATTCTTCAATAAAATAATCTTTTAGAATTAAACCCTCCCCCGTCGTTTTTGATTACGAAAAAATAATTACATATTAGTTTCTAAATTATGATATGACATAAATTCTATCTCCATAAATATGGATTAAAAATCCATATGGATAAAAAAAAGGGGGGTCAGTCGCTTTTTTCTTTTTTTTCGTTCCTATTCGTCTTTTTTTGTGCAAATAAAGGGACTTGAAAAAAAAATGAAAGGATTTTTTCGTTCCCGATAGTCATTTATTTAATCAGTGGATAGGAGCCTACTCTGGACCGGAATTTTGGGGAGTACTGCCTTTATTTTTCTACCAACTTAAAGCCCCAATTAGTATTCTTTTTCTATTATGTGGAAATGCTCTTTTTGAAAATTTACATAATCCGCGTTACTAATCCTTTGTGTATCTTGGTGGTTCTAACCGTCCACTTAATCTTTTATGAGCCTCCCTTATTTATGTTAATACATGTATGATAATTCATCCAAACGGTAGCAAAAACGCAATAAAGTTGGTCTTTTGAACCCGAACCCGCTTCAAGACAAGATTGATAATCAACGAATCCTGGGGTAATCAGACTCTTCTGCTTCTAATTTTTTTTTTCACTAAATTCTTATACATAGAAAATGAGACTCAATATTTTTACTGCAATTTTTAATCATCATACTATAACCATATATAAACTATACCATAGAGAGAATCAGGTAAGGTAATATAGTATTCATAAATTGTATTCAATAGAAGCTGTTTTATTTCACTCATATAACTATCTGATTTTTTTCTTCAATACGAATTGAGAATAATAATGAATTTATTCTACCCCTTTCCTATAAAGTGTCCTACAAAGAAAGGCGTATAAGCAATAGCATCGAAAAGTTTTTGTATCAACGAATCGCACGTAGAGATATTGATAACACACATAGAGTTAATGGTATTTCATAACTAATCGATTGAGCAGTAGCTCGTAGACCACCCAAAAAGGAATATTTATTATTTGATCCATATCCTGACATAAGAAGTCCAATGGGAGCAATACTCGAAATAGCAATCCATAAAAAAACACCGATATTGAGATCAGATAAAACAAAGTTATATCCAAAAGGAATTACTGAATAGCTTATTATAATTGATATGACTGATATGGATGGTCCGATACTGAATAAACGAATATCTCCCCTAGATGGAATAAGATTTTCTTTGAAAAGTAGTTTTGTTCCATCTGCTAGAGCTTGAAGAACTCCCAAAGGACCAGCGTATTCAGGTCCAATCCGCTGTTGTATACCTGCGGATATTTCTCTTTCTAACCATACAATTGATAGTACACTTATGGTGATTCCCAATACAAGAGTAAAGATAGGGGCGAGTACCCATAAAATTCCATATACCTCTTTAAAAGATTCCAATCTGAAAAAAGAATTGATATCTTGTATTTCTGTTGTATCAATTATCATTTCAACGATCAACTTCTCCCATAATGATATCTATGCTACCTAGTATTGTCATAATATCAGCCAATTTCATTCTTTTAACTAATTGAGAAATAATTTGCAAATTGATAAACCCAGGTGGACGAATTTTCCATCTCCAAGGAAAACCATTCTGATCCCCTATTATAAAAATTCCCAATTCTCCTTTTGGGGCTTCAACTCGTACATAAAGTTCTTGTTTCGGCAATTCAAAAGTTGGAGACGGTTTTTTACTAATGAATCGATATTCAAAATCATTCCATTCTGGTTCCCTTTCCCTATCAAAGTAACGGATTTCTAAATTTTCATATGGACCTCCAGGAATTCCTTCCAAAGCCTGTTGAATTATTTTTATGGATTCCACCATTTCGCCAATTCGAACTAAATAACGAGCTAATGAATCTCCTTCTTTTTGCCATTGAACTTCCCAATCAAATTCCCCGTAACACTCATAATTATCAACTTTACGGAGATCCCATTGTATTCCGGAAGCCCGAAGCATCGGTCCTGATAAACCCCAATTTATTACTTCCTTTCCACCAACAATGCCTATTCCCTCAACCCGTTCTAAAAAAATAGGATTTCTCGTAATAAGTTTTTGATATTCAACAACCCCTGTTAAAAAATAATCGCAAAAATCCAAACATTTATCTATCCAACCATGAGGTAGATCAGCCGCTACTCCCCCGATACGGAAAAAATTATGCATCATTCTCATACCTGTCGCAGCTTCGAATAGATCATATATTAATTCTCTTTCTCTGAGAATATAGAAGAAAGGGGTTTGTGCACCAATATCTGCCATAAAAGGTCCCAGCCATAATAGGTGAGAAGCTATACGACTCAATTCCAACATAATTACTCGAATATAGCTGGCTCTTTTAGGTACTTGAATATTTCCCAACTGTTCCGGTCCGTTTACGGTTATTGCTTCTGTAAACATAGTGGCTAAATAATCCCAACGTGTTACATAAGGCAGATATTGTATAATTGTTCGGTTTTCCGCAATTTTTTCCATCCCTCTGTGTAAATAACCCAATATTGGTTCACAATCAATAACATCCTCACCATCCAGAGTAACAATAAGTCGAAGAACACCATGCATTGATGGGTGGTGAGGGCCCATATTCACTATCATGAGGTCTTTTCTTGTAGCTGGGACATTCATAGGTTTTTCCTCGATTTATTCATTCCATGAATTGCGTAAAACAAAAGAAAAAAAAATTCATAAAAATTCAAGACCTAATAAATCGAATAATTAAAAATGACTCTTCAAATTAACGAATTTGTGACTCCCGAATATCCAACTGATTTATTAATTTGTTATAACGTATTCCATTTTTCTTTGACAAATAGGACAGTAGCCGTTGTCGTTTTCCCAGAATTTTACGTAAACCTCGTTGAGATAAATAGTCTTTTCGGTGCAATTCCAAATGTGAAGTAAGTCTTCGTATCTTATTAGTGAAATTGAATACTTGAAATTCAACCGATCCGGGGTTTTCTTCTTTTTTTTCTTGTAAAAAACTCGGTAGAATTAACTTTTTTACCATACGTTGAAAGCTTTCTTTTCCCTTTACTTATTTTATAGATATCTTTTTTTAATCAGTAATAGTAATGACACTAATTTCAAATTTTTTATATTGTATATACAATACAAAAAATTCCGTCAGATTTACCGATTTTTTTTTTCAAATCATAGAATACTATATTTATGCATTCCAAAAAAAATGGTAAACTTAAAAAATCTCTATAAGACGATTTTGTTGATTCATTTTGGTATCGAATGGATACATCATTGAATTAGTATCAAGGACTCAGAATACAGAATAGAAGTTAACAAAATGTGTATGCGCATCTATGTGTGTATCCATTTATATCCGCATACCGAATATATTACGCTAAATAGAAGAAAGAAATCTAGATTAACGAATTCTCAATCACGGATACATATGTATCCTTACTATACTGAAACGGCTTCCATTATAGGTATCAAACCAATAGCGATTCATGCAAGCTAAATCCTCTAATCGAAAATTTGGCCAAAGAAAAAAATAGAAATTCATTTGTTTTTTTTTTTCTCTATCAAGATGCTTATTTTCAGCCAAAACTTTACAGCAATTAGTTCCTTTATTCTTATTGTAAAATGTTGTCTTTCTATGTACACTATCTCTATTCTTAGAATTGAAAGACATTAGAATTCTGAATTCTCTACGACGTCTAGCGGAAAAAAAAAATTCGGGAACAAACAAATCATAATGATTTGTCTCTTTATTTTCAGTTATCTTTTGATCTCTTGTTCTTGGAGTGGATTTATAAAATTTCTTCTTATCAACGTGGCTTTTTTCCGGATATCTTTGATAAATTTGACGCTTACTCTTATGAATCAACGAGAGGCCTATAGTTTGATACATAAAAAATTGTTCATCGTTTTCTCTAGATATACGAACTGGTTCGATAATAAATATTCCTTCGTTGATCAATTTTTTATTTTTCGTCAATTCCGTAAGAGTCAAATCCTTCTGATTATGAATCATCATAATATCTAGACTTAGTTCTCCTCTTTGAATAGAGGTTATAGCAATCTCTTTTAGATTTTTCAATCTAATCAGTAGACAATATATTTTTATATTATTCATTACTCTTTGATTTAAGGAACCCTTCCAATTCAATTGAAAAATAAAAAACCTTTTTAATAAGAAATTAAGTTCTTCCTCTATCTTGCTATTGTATTGTGGTTTGTTTATATCCTCTTTCCTGTCCAATCCTGTATAATCTTCTTCAATATCTTTTTCTTGGGTTGAGGGAGGTGATTCAAAATCCACTCGACCCGTGTATTCCGCTTTTGCTTGATTTCGAGTTCCTAACTCGAATTCTAATTTTTTTTTTTTTGATGATCTAAAAATATCTATTATTTTTTTCCTTCCAGTGATGTTTTTATTTGCACTAACATTTTTATTTATTTTATTTATATTAAAATCGAAAAAAAGTAATTGGATTGGTATGATCCACGGGTTACTCATATATGCATTAAAAAATATAAAAAATTTGGAAAGGAACAAAAATTCCCGATTCGATATGGAACGATTTAATATTTCTTGATTCATTCCCATCCAATCAAAATATTTTCTATCCAGATTTTTTTCCATATCTATAATAGCATCTTCTGCGATATAATTCTTGATAGAGATATCACTCGTTAGGTCAAATATCTTTTGTTTACGTGTGTTGTAATTATAAGAAATTTCTTGATTTTTATTTGCTTGGAATGGTGATCCATATCCATAAATATATGATTGCTTCTTATCTGCATAATTAATATATTTAATTGAAAAAAGATCATATTCATATTGTTTTTTTTTTAATAAGTCTAATTGTTGATTTTTGTAAAGAATTAATCGGGTTTTCTCATATGAATCACGCTTTTTAAAATCTTTTTTTTGAGAGACACGACGCTCATGGATTCTATTTCTCCATTTTTGTGCCACTAATCTAGACCATCTCCTCTGAGATAAATCATATTGATAATGACCCTTTAACAACCAATTTTTCCATTGATTCATTACAGAATTGGGAGGTTTCTTTTGTCTTAATTTAGAATAAAATATTCTTTGTATTCCAAAAAAAAAATCCCGAATTTCATTCTTAAGAAAAAAGGATTTTCCACGATCTTTAAAAGCAGATCTTAACTTATATATGTTAATAACTTGGGTTTCTGACAATTTATAAAATACATATGCCTGTGACAACGAGGATACGTCACAAGAATTCTGTGAATTCGTATTCCTAATATTAGAATATTTTTTTAGAAGCGAAATAAAGTGAATTAAACTTTGATTAGTTTTATCCCGTCTGTCTTCTTTTGTTTCATTATTGTAAATGGATTCTTTTTGAATTATGTTTCTTGTTCTTGATTCAAGAAACAATTGTAGATCGATCCTAGGAATATAAATGATACATAGAAAGATATTTAGGTATACCCTTTCCATGAGAGATTTCAAAAAAGAATGCTGTGATTTACGGGCTAATAGAGGATTTCTTTTTTTTAAAATTTCCCCAATACTTTTTTTTAATTCGAATCTTTTAGCATAATAACTTTTTTTGTTCGAACTAATATTTATCTCTGAAGAAAAAACCCCCTTTTCTTTTGTCATTTTTTTTTTTTTCTTTATTATTGTCTTTCTTTCAGCATTCAGATCTTTTTTTTTTTTTTTCAATGAACAAGTTGTACGATTAACAGATTGAATTCGAATGGTTGATTCGTAAATCATTGGAATTTTCTTACTTATTGTGGAATCTTTTTGGCTTTCACTCAATCCATATATTTTTTTGAATCTAAGTAGAAAAAAAGTCGGGAGTTGTTTTATTTTTTCGTTTAGAAATAGAATACTTTTGATGATCCATTTTGTTCTTTCTTTTAAGAAATTTAGAAACAATTTTCTTCTCTGATTTAAAATATTGAGAACGAGAAAAAAATTATTTTTCCATTTTTTTATTTTTTTGTTGATTTTTTTTAAAATGGGCTGAAAAAAATAAAATTTATTTCGGGGAAAACTAGAAAAGGGGAATTCCACTTCCATTCCCAAAATTGTTAAAAAACAAAAGTCCCTTTTTTTTTTTTCCTCTTTTTTTTTCATTGGATCCGTTTCAGTGGATCGTAGCTTAGATCTGTGCCAAGGCTTCAGACGAAAAGGAAATATGATTTTTATCTGAATACCATCTGTTAGCCACTTTTTTGGAAATTCTGTTTCGGATAATTGAACGCCATTATAGGTGCATTTAATATACATTTCTTTCTTCCAATCCCTATAATCTTCTGACCATTCTGGAAATTGAAATAATAGCATACGAACAATATTTTTAGTTATTATCAATGAAGGCAATATAATATATTTTCTAAGAATCGATTGGGTTATTAATAAATAACCTCTTATTACTTGAGCAAATATAATGGTGTCCCAGGCCTCTCCTATTTCTATACGTCTTTTTTCCTCTTTTTCTTTTTTATTTTTTTCGCCCCCCTCCTCACTTTCTTTTTTATTTTCCTCCGTATAATCTGAATTTAGGGATTCTGCTTTTGTACGCATCCAATTATTGAACATAAAAATTATTTGTCTCATTGGCTCAAAATTTTTTAAAAAAGAAAAGAACGAGGGTTTTTCAATTTTGTCCAAAAAAAGGGGCGAATGCAGACTTTTTTGAAATAGTTTCCAAGTAATTGTTTTACGCCTTTGAGCACGTATAGATCCTTTGATTATGTCTCGTCGAAAATCAGGTTGTTGTGCATAACGTATTAAAGCTAATTCCCCGTTTTTATCAGTATTATTAGTATCTCTAGTATATCTATAAGTATCGTTATTCTTTTTTTGATCAGTAAAAGTAAAAATAACTACACGTTTGGCTTTTCGGGAACGAATTCCATATTTCTCTTCCTCATTTTTGACTTCCAGTTGTTCTAATTCGTCAATTAATTTGTATGACCATCGAGGAACTTCTTTCCTCATTTCTTTTATTCCAATACATTTTTTTTTTTTTACAATTCTTTTTTCGTTCAGATCATTTCTAATTGCGTCAAACAAAAATTTTATTTTTTTTTTTTCGGAATTCACTTTCAATTGTTCATATTCCGGAAAGAGAACAAGTCCTTCAAAATTAAGGCTTGATACTGATTTATCCGAGAATTTATGGATTAAATTCAAAAAAAACCAAATTTCAATTAATGATGATTTTTTATCAAATGTATTCATTTTCTGGTCAAATTCTGGATGATTTTTTTTACTATTAATAAGGAGAGCATGAATCTTATTTATAAAAATATCATTTTTTTTATAAGTTTCCGTTTTGATTGAGGATAACAAAAAATTCTGGATTCGTCCACGACAGGGTCCATTCAAGAACGGATCGTATATTTTAGGTAAGTTTTTTGTTTGAGTCTCCTCATTACACAATCTAATTCGTTTTTCGACTATATCCATAGGCAAAAATTCCTTATCTAAAACTTCGGCCCTGTTTAAAAATTCATTTCTTAGTTTTTTTTTTTTTTCTTCATTTCTAGAGTTCCAATAATTATAGAATTTATCATAGAAGTTTTTTTCTGTTGTGAAAAGATCTATTTTTTTTTCCATCATTTTAATAAAAGTCGACAAATTAGGTGGATATGTAAAAAATATTCTTTCTTTTCCATCACTTTTACATGTATAAAAAAAAAATTGTGAAATCTCATTTCTTACTACATTTTCAAATCGAGCATTTTTTATATATCGCAACGGACGCTTCCATCGTTTAAAATCAAAAAAAATAGTTACAAGCGATTTTTGAAATACCGAGATTTTCGTCTCCTCGTTTTCATTGATTTTGTATGAATTCTGATCTTTTTCAAAAAAAAGATAAGAATAAGCATCTTTTTCAGTAGATATATTTTTTTCTTGCTTAGTTCCTGTTGTTTCCGAAGTTCTTTCCACATCCATTTTTTTTTTTTCAATTTTACTGCTTTCTTGAATTTCTGATCGTTTTTTAATAAAAAAGGGAAACGGTGTTCTGCCTAAATAGTATAAACACGTAATAAATAAAAAAACAATAAAGATTTGAGACATATAAATTTTGAATTCTGATATAATGG